TTTTTTCCATCCAATTGGTTTGTATTGGTTATAGTTACAAGAGATGGTTAGAAATCCTTTATTTTTGCAACCCAATCGCTCTTTTGACTTTGGAATGAATTATCTTTATCAGTATACCATTTCTTCTACACATTCGTCTCCACTCCATAATGGAGAATAGTGAATAGTTAGGATTCATTAAAAAAAAAGGAATCAATGATCCACTCACAGGAGAACCCTTATCCCGCATCTGGTACTAATCCATTTTTAACATCTAATTAGATCGGGTAATCATTCAAATTCAGAACAGAAGCTCGTTGCTTTTTGTTTCCCTGGGTTGAAGACACTTTTTGACTTCTGCTGGATCACGAAGACATTCTCCGTCTTCTTCTTTCTAGAAGGGAGATCCAAAGCTCTGATCAATGACATCGCAACCAGGTTGGTCTCATAGTTTTGCCTTCGGGCGGGACATGTTGGTCACGGTTTAATGCGAAGTATGGATCATCTAGTGGTTCGCTCGCTCCGCTAGAGAGAAGAAAACGTAGAATGAGTCAGACATGAACGCGCGTTGACAGAGAAGAGAATTTCGTTTATACTTTGGAGAGTCCACGAATTAGAAAGAAATCCTTAGGTGGAATACTTAGTTGTGTTGTGAGACAGGAAAGCCCTCTTGCTATCCAATCCCAATCCTGTACTTATTCATTTCATTAGTAGGAGATCGCGTCTATCGCTGTAGTGAGGCAAAGCGAAAGCGCTTGAAAGCAAGTATCCGTTCCAGCGGCTGGGCGGAGTGAACCAGTAGCAAAGTAGGGGTTTAGCAACCGCAGGAAAGGAATGTTGTTACCATAATGAGGTGGAATACTTTTTAACCCAGTCAAAAGTGATCTATCTTTTCCTCGATCGAGTCTAGTAGAGGGGAAATAGGAATGAAGCGAAGCCACTTCTTATCTGTGTTTTCACAATATTTGAAAAATGATGATTTGCATTCTAGTTGCATTCTTTCTCGTTGCAGGATTTCTAGTTGCAAGTTGCATTCATGAGAATTGAAGCGTAGATAAACAACGAGTCCCAGTGAGATAGTTATTTCGTATAGTAGTGATTCAAGCGACGAAGCAGATCTGTCTCTATTATAGTTTAGTTCAGAAGTGAAGTCGAAGTCCATTATATTTTTTTTTCTAAGCTTTCAAAGACGCCCGTGAACGACATTTCTCTATCTGCTTAGGGGGGGTTTGAAGATGAATCGGAGTCCAAATGTTGATGCTTTCTATCCCGCAGCTCAGTGAAGGAATGAAAGAAATCCAATCGAAGCGGATCAATCCATCAATAGCTATTGCACTAGCCCCCCTTCTCGACCTGTGACATCTGGGATACATTTTATAATATAAATATAAAGAAAAAGATTTGGTACTCCCAGAGGATAGAGAAGAGTCGGTCCATTGCGGTGTCAATGTCTCTCGATCAGCCTTCCGTATCGAACAAGAAATTTTGTATTGAAAACAAGGGTTGGATGTCATTCAAGGATTGCATCTAGTAAAGCTAAAAGCGTCTACCTGGATGATACGAGAGAAGAGTTTATTCATCATTCGCGTATGTATACCAAATGAGATCCAGGATGAATTGACTTTATATAACTACAATTTGATACGAAATTCTACAATAATAGGTGAGTTGGTACCAACGAGTGCTCCTCTGCTAAACAAGATGATAAATGGTAACGTATATAATTGTGAAATAATAGATTTTTTGTTTAGTTGGGCTTGGGCGGTCCGTCCATATTCGAAGTCAAAGAGAGCGGCTAAGAAGCCGCACCTTTTCTCTGGATTTCTTTTAGTCGAGATTGGCCTCGGTGAGGTATATTAGTAACAGAGAGCGGCTCATTCATGATACTAGTAAAGCCGGAAGAGGATGCAGAGCGGTCCGAAGACGTAGTGGATGCAATCATCGCTTTCATACAATACACGATGGGACTTTCACTAGCTAGCCCCTGACTCCATCAATATCGATGAATTCACTTACCTTAATCCATATCTCGATCGAACAAGTATTCACGCAAGATGATGATATCTAACTCGCTGCTCTACCAATGATTGGGCACACCCCACCGGGGTTGTCCCAGAGGAGATAATTGAGTAGATAGCCGCTTTGCACTCAATCCATCTCGATCTTCCTTATCTAACAATGATTCACTTAATATAAGACTTAAGAGCAGCGTTACTCAATCCATATCTCTGAAATCACGTATGTTGAACCGCTCTTGTCAATGCCTTCCTTCTCCTTCTCTCTATTGACAGATGACCATCTTTTATAATTGAGTTGGCATAGCCGTCTTCTAAACAAATGGTTAGGAAATACACGTACCTGAGTAGATGGTAACGTTGGCTGCCAGATGGCCCATATTCGCATTCTATGAAAAAAGATTTTCCACCACCCTGCACTACACGAGGAGTACCGTCTTCGATCCAATCAGAGCTATCATAGCGATTTGCCTCACGCCTCTCTTTGATCCTGAATGGCTTCTATCAACAAAAATAAGACACGAGGAATTTATGTATAGTAGAGTTGTGGTGCTGTTATAGTCATTCTTTCGTCGAGATTGGGTTAGTGTTCCGTGTATGGCGTTCAGTGCGCAAGGCCGTTCACGACCAACGACGAGAAGCCGTCCTTCATTCGATCTTTTGGGCTCGAAAGAGGTCTGGTTACAGGTTTTTCAGGAAAGATCAGATCCGGGAGAATCCAGAGAATCGAGACGTGAGGGCTCACTTCTTTCGTTCAGTAGGAAGAAGGAAACCACGGATGATCTTTGCTTTTAGGCCGCTTTAAAGCAGTCGTATCCGTCTTTGCGGTTCATGATCCACTCCACTGAGAACCCAATAGATCCAATAGAGAATATCAGGAGAAGTGATAAGCGAATTCACTCATTTGAGAAGGGGGGTTCGACGGTAGTTGAATGAATAAGAATTGACGCAGTTAAGAAGTTGATAAATCCTAAGAAAGGAGAATGCTGTAATCCATAGAATAAAAGAAGTGAAGTCGAAAGAGAAACCAATTGGCAAGATGTAATCTTGTTGCTCACGATCCAGTCAAGTCAAGGTCCGCCCGGACCCAGTTGAACTCTTCTCTCATCTTCCCTTGCGGTGAACAAAGAGTGAAATCCATTCCTTTTGCATAGCAAGGCTACGTGGTCTTCTCTTCCCACAGCAGATTCTATGGCATCTTCTTCTTCTGTGCGTGTGCATGGTCTATCTTAGACTATTGATTCAACCAAAGCGGACATTAATTGATGATCTAGCACACTTGAAAATGCCCAAGAAAAGTTTCAGTGCCAGAGCGTAGTCTTTCAAAGAGAACAGGGTTTTTGCCCACTACTAGAAGAGGACAGTCCTCGCGTATGAAGTCAGAGCGCATTCCATGTCCGATTCTATTCCTGAAAAGAGCCAAGCAGGGGACGAAGTGACTCGACTGAAAGGAGAGGGATGAAGTGAGCAAGAGAGGAGGCTCTTCTTTCACACGGAAGGAGTCTCTCTTATTGGCTTAGCCTTTCGAGTTGAAGGTACGTCGTTAGGCTCATTCTGGTCTCATTCCTGTTCATAGGCAGTTAGGACGAAGGAGCAGCTATTGAATCAGCAAAAGAAGACTTGAAGCGTTTGTAACCCGTTCTAATTCGTTGAGTAAGGGGCTTAGCGCTTTGATGGTTGACTGCCCTCTACTCGGGGCACCTATCTTTCTTTATATGCCCATTTTGCAAGAAAAAGAGCTTTGTTTGCAAAAAGATGACTTTCCCGCTTTCCTTTCTTTGTGAGGGAGGTTTGTGCAAATGAATCTCTAGTAAGAAGAAAGCTAGTAAAGGCACTGGCATAGTGACTGGACGAGGATAATTGATAGACAGAAGAAATTGTTCAAGAATCGCTTGTTCGACGAAGGGCGTCGTTTTTAAGTCATTGATAGGCCTTTCCTACTATACAGAAAAAGAATCCTATCCTATTATGTGCATTTTGCTGGGCTTAGCCCTAGATACCCCTCCCTACCCCTTTCGACGCAGCAATGAGAGCAGCAGGAGTTGCTTTACCTTCACCTCTTGGCGGAAGAGTTAGTGACTCTTTAGGCTGGCATGGTCTTAGAATGTACGATAGAAGTGCGGACTAAGAGCTGCGGCATAAACCCTTTGGGATAACTGTTATTTTCAAATAAGACATACCTCTCTTTTCTTGCTCCTTGCTTGTTGGAGCAAGAATAAAAAGAGAAAGCCAAAAGGAGCGGAACTCCACTGGCCTGGCTCGTTCAGTCTAGGAAACAAGTCCATACAAGTGTCGCTACACGCCCGAAGCTCAAGGGGAAGGGGCTTTGAAGTCAAGTTCGTTCCTTCTATAGCAAGCAAGTCAATCTCGAGGCCCGTGGAGTAGGAACTGGACGATAGAATGTCCAACACAAGTGCTCATGATCTGAAGTCAGTAGCCAAAACTGGCGGAAACTCCAAACAATGGCATATTGCTAGGCGAGCTTCTTTTCTTTTTTGTTTTGTTTTGTGTAGTGCTCTTATCCTCAAGTAGAATTGATGACACTTGACTCCTTGCTTTAGGCACTGGCTTCCTCCATAGCTGGAGCTTGACTCACCGTTGTGGGGTGCTTATATGGAACTTGAACTTGTCCCTATTGCGGTCAAGGTTGTCTGGGCTTCTATGAAGTCACGTGTCGTATCTCAACTTTCCGTAAAGTTTTGGTTTCATGTAATGTGCAGTGGACTTGGAAGCATATGGGCCTTCCATTAGTTCTCACTAGCTTTGTTACGCTAGTCTACTCGCTACTACTATACAGTACTCGCTTTTGGCATGTCGTGTAGCGACACACTTTTCCTTTTGCAAAGCCTATTCTATAGTAGGTCGCATGTAGCAGCGACAGCTACACAAGGTTAAGCTATTGAGAGATCTCTGTTACGAGTCCGAGACGATCCGCAATTCCCACTGTGTCATCTCTTCTTCTTCTGGTTTTCTATACCCATATATATATTGAGCTTTGACGATCCGAGCAATACCTACATCCCTTTCTTCTTATGCGGACTACCTATTAGTAGTCCGTCCGAAACGATTGGTCGGTCGGGGCGAGCGATCCGAGGAGGTTTGTTCTCATATAAATAAGAGTATAAAGTGTCTCTGTTTTTCGTTTGACCCTCGTAGAGAACCAACCGACTACCACTGATGGTTCTATCGAGAGGAACGAGCCTAGTGGCCAAGGGCTACACTCGTCTCGTCTCGTTTCGTCGCGTATGTTTCTATGGGAGTTTATACACTCGTCTGTTGAGTCTCGAGTGTCTAGCTCGTCTCGCTCGTTTCCGCTTTAGTCAAGTTCCGTTTAGTAGTAACAGCTCTATTGTGAGAGTCCCTTCGGGGTGGAGTCGAGCTCAGAACATAGACCAATCACTAGTGAGCGAAGCGGACTAGGGAGCAGAGCTCACTAGTGATTGGTAGATTAGTACGGGCTCTGAGCGAGTCGACGCCCACAGGTTTTGTACAATCCTACGCTACTTCTGATTGATTAAATGATTCAAAACCCCGGTCCCTCACACCTAAACTGCTCCTCATTCTTCGAGACACGTTCCGTCTTTCTACACTACACTTGTCATACCAGGAGGAGGTGATGATCGGAGTCAAGTTCCGAAGGCTATACTTGACATAGAAGACTCCTTCCATAGACTGAACAAGGTTGTGGGAACTCATGTAGCGGTATAGTCAAGTTACGAAGACTCCACTTGACTGGATCCACCCGGTGTGGAGACCAGTTACGAAGGTGCAACAGGTCTTGCCGACAAGTCAAGTGGATCAAAGTAGAGTCTTCGACACTTGCCTACACTGCTCAAGTCGATAGATACGACGGAGCGTGTCTTCACCGCTGATAGACTACTTCTCTGTACTGATAGACTTCGATGAAATCCCGGGATTTTTGGCATAAGTGGTCACTTGACTTGCTATAGAAATAGACTTAGAAGGAACTTGACTCCATCACGGGCAAGTGGGTAGAGACGAGTTACGTAGACTCCACGGACAGTGAAGGCGGATGAGTCGAGTTTACTCCAGGAGTTACACCAGAGGAGCTCGTCAGTCTATAGCTACGAAATGGGATCTTGACTACAATGAGTAGCGCGAGACTTTATGTGGGGAACTCGTGGAGCTAGGCTCTACTAGTCCGCTTCAAGGAATAGAGTGACGTCAGCCAGTCAAGTTCCGTAAGAACTCACTGGTGGCTATAGAAGGAACTTGACTCTATCAAAGGCAAGTGGGTGGAAACGAGTTACGTAGACGACTTGGAGACTAGGACTTTACGCTACATGACACGAGGCACCAAAAGCAAAGCAAGGAGTTTGACGAGTGAAATAGGTTTGAGTAGTACGATAGGTGGGGGTAGTACGATTGAATAGAGATCCCATGTACGATTAGATCTAGTCATCAGATGTATGAAAAAATCTAGTCAAAGGAACTGTCCTGTTCTTTGACTGGATCGAATCGTACATCTGATGACTCGTTTCGCATTGGTGACTCGTTTCTTAGTAGCTCGTTTCGTAAACTTCTCTTTGGCTCGTTCCGTTACGCACTTCACTCGCTCTCGTGAAACATGATCTTTGGCTCGTTGGGAAAGGAGGTTTTGCAAAACCTCGGGAGACATGGCCCAACTCAACTTGTAGTACAAGTTGAGTAGGTGGAGGCAATGCAGTAGCATAGTGGAGTAGAGTAACGGTATACGCATTCCTCCGCTCAAGCTTCGACAGCGAAGCGTCGCTATGAATAGAAGATTCCTGGTTGAATGAGTGAGTTACTGGACTAGCAAACATGAGGACTTTTTAGATCCGAATTCCTTCATCTATAGTAGCTGTAACAGAAAGAGGGCGACTCAAGCCGCAGAATAAGTGGTGCGTGTGTTTTTATCGCACTACAGCAAGCCCGCCAGCGGTATCGCAATCGTAATAACAAACAGGAATAGGAAAGCCAGAAATCGAAGGCATAGCAAACTCGAAGTAAAGCTAGCACGCCAGCCATCAAGCCAGCCCTCACTACGGAATAGGAACAGAATGTTCGGAGGTGACGGTTGCCTGACAAGAGGAGCTAGTTACGAGAGCGGACGAGCGAGATGGGAGAATTACTAGAGAACATAGACCAGAAGAGTTTGGGGTTGCAGGTGCTAATAAAGGATCTTAAAGACATGCTCCGAACAAGCGAACAAGAGCGACTACACCTACTCCTGCTGCTGCTCCTGTTTCTGTTGCCGATGCCTATTCCGAATACGACTTCTATTTCGAATACGAAAGGTAAAAAGCCAGGAAACAAGGATCTGAATAGAGAATACTCCGCCTCCTGTTCCGGTTCCTAAGCCAATACTCATCTTCCTTCTTGCTGGCGCTGGCTAATATAAGATTCTGGTTGCCGGTTCCGATGGCTAATACATACGAGAGCGAGGAGAACGAAAGCCGGTAGCTTGATACTGGTAACAAGAGGGGTTGCGATGAGGTCTTACAGAGCGGCTATTATTCCTATGCCGAGTCCTAATACGCGAAGGAGCGAGACGGGCGAACGAAAGAATGAGTCTACGAATGCGGATACGAATAAGACCTGCGAATGAGACAGAGCGAGACTAGGAACAAGACCAACAACGATTGAGTGTACGAACCAAATAGAGTTAAGACGAATCCAAGCGAGTGATAACATAAAGTCAAGTAATGAGACGAATCCAAGCGAGGTTATTCCAGTGGCTTGCTCCTTCCGTTCGCTGGTTCTCTGGTTTTCCTATTCAAGTTGGCTTCCTTCGTTTCATTACAGGGTTGGGGAGCTTTGAGCTAGGCTGCTGCTACAGATGCTTGCTGTCGAGCGTGCCCCTTAAATAGCGCCCTCTTAGTAAGCAGCTTGCGGCGCTTCCCACTATGATTGATTGATGTCTTTCCTTCTTCAGTTTGCTTTCTCTCCGGGGTGCTTTCCAATCCAATGGTGATTGGTTAGAAAAGAAATAGGTAAACCCTTGCCTCGCCACAAACATCAAACCGGAAACAGTGAAATAACTTCCCTTGCGCTTTACCTCCGCCCTGGATCGCCGGAGAGCCTCTCTCATTTATGTAACTTGACCCCCAAAAATGTCCCAGAACATGAACTGCCATAATCTACTAGTGATCCCGTAACTGCTGTTGATACTTGTGAGTCAGCCAGCCTTCAAAGGAAAGAGGAACTTAGACCACCTACGCACTGGAACTCGAAAACTTGCCTTTTCCGTCAGCAATAGGACCACTCAATGCTGCATTCAAAGAGAGGAAAGAACCGGTCTCTTTCTAAATACACTTAGGTCTGCTCCCCAAGAGGAAGGCTCTGAAAGAGAGTTCGACCTTTCCATTTGCCATTTAAAGCGCCATAAGTGAGTCAATGGGTCAATAGCCCTAGCCCTTCTGTCTTAATCGATCGTGTCCTGACTCAATCCGTTCTCTTCCCTTCCTTAGTCAAAGGCAGCAGCAGAGGTCGATAGGCAGCAATAAGTCAATCTGTGCGCGTGTTGCCTATTCAAAATACGAGCTTTTTTCCCCTATCTCTTGCAATCGCTCCTCTGTCAACTGGAGAGTCTCTCAATCGCGAGCTGTCAGCTGTCTGTTCAACTCTATCGGTCTCTCCTGTCGCAATTAGTATAGGTATTCCTGCCTGGTCAACTGGTCAATCCGGGATAGGCTGGCAAGCAGTTAATCGATATCTGGAATTAGTTCCCCTTCTTTAATTGGTCTTCCTTAATAGGTCTCATGGGTCAGAGTACTTGAGCCTTGAAAAAGGATCTCAAATAGCCTTTCTTTCTTTTGTAGTAAGTTTACCACGAGCCCGCTCGTACCGCTCCTCTAGTTCAAGTAGTTCAAGAGTTAAGCTAGCTTAGTGAATCGATTTCAGTATGAAACTCCTCCCCTTCATCCCTTGCTTCTTTGGATGCCAATGCGTCTCTTGTTTCAGCTGATTCTCCGGTTGCGTCTGAAACTGCGGATTCTCCTTTTGCTACGGATGAAGATTTGGATACAGGGCATCTTTATACCATAAAAACGAGGGTTTATGACCCCAAGTACCTGGCCAGAAATGAGGCGAGAGTTTTGAATTTCCGCTTTAAGATCGGTCTTCTCAAGGTATTATTATAAATAGCGCTTGTGCTAAGGGAATCTTTCATGCTGTCTGAAAACCTTGTTTTCAATCTGTATATCCAACCCAAGAGTGTACCGGAGCGAGCACTAAAGCAAGTGGAGTGTACGAAACGAACGAATGAAGTGATAGCGGCCAGCGAGCTATTGGTTGGGGAAGAGTACCTAGGAGTCAATTATTCAGAAGATAGAGATAACAGAGCTTTCGGACAAGCATCCGGTGCATCAATAGACAGACCGCTCAGTGGGGACTTCCAAGCCCAATCCGAGTATTCGCGCCTATGGACTCTCCCTTTGAAGGAATGATTATCGCTTAGCGCTTGTGCTAAGGAAGCTTGCGAAGGACTGAATGAGCTGATAAATAGAGGAGCTTCGATCAAGAAGGAAAAAATTTTATACTATACCCTCCCCGGGACCCATATCCCTAGAAGGGGACCTAGCCAGGCAGGCCACATCTCATTACGTCAAACTTTGAAAATAGGTAATTTCCTCAGCCTTATCACCAAGTCAAGCAGACACAAAACTAATAATTTAGGTTTTAGTGCGGAAGGTATTATTATCGCTTAGCGCTTGTGCTAAGGAAATGAGAATCTTAAAAAGTGCCCTTCGCGTGCCTATGCTTGGTCTTCCGTTCTGCGCGAGCGAGCACTAAATGAAAGGGGTGGAAGTTCCTCCACATTTGATGATCGTGTACATTCACGCGCGAATTGCGTATTATATAAGTGCTGTGCGATCCCGCTGTTCGCCTGCGTATTGAAACCTACCTGGGATAGATCTTCCGACTCTCGCTTAAAGATGGATTGATTGGCGGGTTCCGAAGCCTTTACTAATACTAATAAAGGCTTTCTAGGGTAAGGAATTGACTTCCCGGCACGCAGGAGTACGTTGAAATCTTCGCTAAGCCAATGGCAGGAGACCACCTACCTCAGATAGTAGTCAAATCCTTGCTGCTTTCATCTCCGGGCTAGGGGCAGGGTTTGCAACAGGTCGAAGAAAAACTCCTGAATGGGCGGTTCCGAAGCTCCGGGAGGTCCTTGGCTTAACAGCCCGGATATCTCAACACTTCGCATTCGAATAGAGGATGAACGACTAATGCTTGCTTCAAGGTCGACCTCTATGGAATGGGTATCCGATACATCTTCTCTGGAATCTTCGCATTTCAGCGAGGTAGGGACCAAGATCTCCGGAACCACTAGCTAGGGAGTTCCCTCTTTTCACTGGCTCCGATGAACTGTTCGGAAGGCCATAAGCAGTTCCAACATCTTCTGAGGTCGAGTCGTCTTCTATGAATCTTCCATCTCCGGATCTCAATTACAGCCGCTCTTCAGAAGCAAGAGTCGCATTCCGAGCCACTCGAGAGCTTGTAGTTGCGGATCCGGAAGATCTCTAAGATGGAGTTGATCCCACGCTCTGCGCAGCAACTTTCCTCGTATATTAAGGCATTGGGTAGACAGCGGAGGCACAGGTTGGGACAGAGACTCTAACATCTAAGGCAGAGGCAGATGCAGTGAAAGCAGGAAAGGCATTTCGCCTTCCTTCCAGTTCTAGGGCGATACCCAAGCAGCTTATTTTCCAATCGCATATAGAGTGACCGAAGCACGGGGAGCAGGAGATCCCATTACAGATTGAGTAGCGGGATCCCCAGCACTTATATAATACGCAAAGACAAAGTCAGCAGCAATTGCAGTTGAATCTGTTGATCTGGAACCAGCACTATCAATAGCAGTATAAGCAGAGAACAGGAGCAGCAGGAAAGGTGGCTAGTTAGCCAGATGCATTTGAACCAGAACCAGTTTACTCACCTGCATTCGAGTCAACAGTTGACCCAGCATCCTTGTCATCACTTAAAGAGCCAAAGCCCGTGGACGGGGTGTAAGCCATTGATCTATAACCAGTAGACCGGAAGGTAGGAGCACTACCTTTTTATGGTAAAGGGTATGAAATTGGCACCGGAACTCCTTCTTAAGCTGCTGGTTGGGCCTGTAGAAAAGCACGCAGCGAGAAAGCCTGGGCAAGCAAGAGATGAAATCCATACGAGGTAGCATAGATCGGTAGGGCAAGAGCCATCCAAAAGCCATTAAAGGTAAGCGCAGGCGTAGTCTTTAAGCCGTTCTATTTTCTTTGGTTTACCCATAAAGACCTTCCGCACCGGTAGCTAAGGCATAGGCAAGAGCGAAGACAGAAACAAAGGCATAAGCACTGGAAGCAAAGGTAGAGGCTGGGGCACCTAAGGCAGCAGAAGTGAAGGCAGCGGGAAAGACACTTAATCGAATGGACTTTGTTGACCTTTCAGGAGACATGCTATGCAACTAGAGAATCTGAAACAAGCTAGGCTAGTGAACTGGAAGGTATGCCGTCCATGCTCCTATCTATACTGCAGCTTTCACTCTACCAACTTCATCCTCATCTATATTTTGATATGAACCTAAACCAGTAACTGAATCCTTACTACACGAAGGAGGAATCTAAGAGCAAGAGGGCTAACTACTATCCTGGTCTCCTATAAAGGCTTTGTTCCGTTAGGTCTTCTTGCCATATCGAAAAAGAGAGGGAGAAGGAAAACGCATAGAGGAGTTGGATCCAGGCTAAGAACTAAGGCTAGTTTTATGCTTAACACATTCAAATCGTAGAACTACCACTCATAAGGTTATATCAAGCTAGGAGGATCCCTATTATTAGCTTTTAGTGATCCAGTAGCTGGAAAGCTAGCAGCAGTCTCAACTAGAGCAGTTATAACTCTTAGCCAAGCATGCGTCCCAACGAATACCAACAAGTGGAGTTAATGCTATATCTCATCCTTTCCTTAGTAGGGTTTCTCCCTAAACAAAATACCGATTCAAGCCCCTTTACTAGGTTGGGCGAGTCTCACGATTCTCGATTTCGAAATATCTTAATTAAGACAACGACGCAACTGAACTTCTAGAGCTCTTTTTCGAATAAGAAAGCTTGCTTATATTCATACTCTAATGCTCTAATGCGAATGAGGAATGCAAGATAACAGAGTAGTTTCCGCCCAAAGGGTCCTCTACCGGACCGGGATCCCCGTGTGAAAGGCGACCCCACACCGTTAACACCCTTACCTTTCCTCACCTCACCTTACCTTACCTTCACCTTTCTGTATTCTACTGATTGCCTATTCTCTTCTACATTTAATGACTATTCTGACTCTTCCCTTTCGCACCCTATCATCTATATCGGTTCTCATTGCTGACTCAGACGATGACTCCGTTCCTATCCAGGACTATCCTATCCTATCCTTGACTATCACTCCTCTTCCGCTTCCGTTGTATTGATGTTCGGGGCTTCCTAAATCTGAAGCCTTATTCCTCCTGTCGCCGGTTCGGGGAGACCCCCGGCCTCCAGGGAATGAAGGCCACCCTTC